GAAAGCCCCAAGGGCGCCATATTCTAGGAGCCCAAACTATGTGATTGAATAAATCCTCTTCTATCTGTTGCGGGTCGAGGGCTCCTTCTACTTCCCCTTCTTCAAACTCCGATTCGTATTTTTCATAGATAAATCTATGATCAACGATAGAACAAGATCCATTTTGCATCATATCTAAAGGATTCCTTGGTTCGGGCCGAAGAAGCAATGTCACTCGATCATTATCAAACTGACTGCAATCTTTTTCTGTCCGTGAGGATCCCCCCAGAGCACCTTCTACTTCTAATAGGCCATGAACTAGATCAGAAGCATTCTCAACGAGTCCATAAGAAGTGATCCCATTTTTTTCATCGGGTCCGGGTAGAGACCAAAGGTCTTGGGCGACCGATCCGGCAGAACAACTCAAAAGATAAAGAAGTATCGTTAATTTCTTCATGCTCGTTCCAAGTTCGAAGTACCATTTGTACAAATAAGAATCCCTTTCGTTACATGATTTCTTCTTCATATAGATAGATATAGGATCTATGGGGCAATTACTTAGAAGTACATTTTGTGCAACAGCCCTTCCTATCTGATAGAAAAGGATCTCATGATCCTGAACCGATCTTACCTGGGATCGCAAATCCCAAGTTTGTCTATGAAGAGCGGATCTAATTGTATTAGTGTCTATAATTGATTTCTTCTGTGTAATACTAATCGCTAAGGCCTCATTGGTAAGTGCTACAAGATCTCGTGCATTGGAACCCATGGTTATGGACCCGAATTCATTAGTATGGAACATTTTCTTTTCCAAGTGAAATCCCTTAGTATATGAAAGATTGAAAAAGTGCTTTCGTTGTTGTGGAATAAGAAACCTTCGTATCTTAATGCATGTATTTAATTTATTCGGAACTATTAGAGCGGGATCCACTTTTGGGGGAATATGAGTCGAAGCAATAACAAGAATATTTCTAGTGGAACATCTTTCACAATCCCGGGATAGATAGTTCACTAATAGACCGAGGGATAAGTAATTCGACTCATTCACATCCAGATCATGAATGTTTGGAATCCATATTATGCAAGGAGACATTGCTTTTGCTAATTCGAATTGAAGGGTGATAGAAAATCGGTCTATTTCCGGCATCATATCCATAGTTAGCGCATTCATCAGAGTTAGCAGCTCCGTATCGAGGTCAAGATCGATATCGTCACTAGCATCAATCTCGTCACTATCATCAATATTGTCACTATCATCAATATCGATATCATCAATAAGAAACCCTTTAGGCTTGTTATCCAGGAACTTGTTCAGAAATACCAAAAGAACATAGGAGTTTGTCACTAGGTATTTGACCAAATAGGAGCGTCCAGTTCCTATAGAACCTATCACTAAAATACCCCTAGAGGGGGATAGGGCTAAGCGGAGCGAAAAGGGTTTTTCATGAGACGGGAAATGAAAACTATTAGCCCCACACGAGGTTTGTGAATAAGTGATTGTCTGATAATGAGCAAGGAATATCCGTCTTTCTGCTAAACAGGATGTATTGAACTCATAATTCATTAGACACTTTTTATGAATGTCAACTAAATATCGTAAGTAAATTGCTCCCGGGTGTTCAATCATTTGATAACCAGAGTCGTTCTTTGATAAATGATCACTAGATAAATAATCACTATGAGTCAGACTCAATAGAATTTGATCAATCCCTTTTTCTGTCGTTAAGGTGGAGAACTGAACCAAAAATTCTCGTTCTTCATCATCAATCGAATCACTGTTCGCAACCCAGGATTCCATTTTATCATCAATCCAATCACTGTTCACGTTTTTTCTTTTTCTTATCAATGAATAGATCTCTTTACTTGTATGACTTAGATGTCTCGTATTTCTCGAAAAAGTGATTCGATTGGTGGGATTTGGCATGATACTTATGAGATCGATGAAATTGATATTCAAATATTTCTTCTTAGAACGGATTGATTTGACCCCATAAGCGGGATCACCACCCAATAGCATGTTGCCGCCAGAAACAGAACCCCGGATTTCTTCTAGAGAATCTCCTAATTGTTCCAGAGCAACTAGAAACAGATTCTTTAACCAGAAAGAATTCAGTTCAGATGTAGGATACCTATCCAGAAGTTTTCGCAACTCAATCATGTATGGTGGAATCATCAAAGATTTGACCTTTTCGAACTCTGTCTGTAACTCACTAGAGGCTCGGCAAACAAAGAGAAGATGTGTACGAACGAGATATCCAACAAGAAGAAGAAGAAAAAGGCTTGAATAGAGGAACTCATGAACATTTGGCAATCTCAGATGTGTCGATATCAATGGTGACTCATTATTTCGATGAATAATTTCTTCGAACATAAGAAAATTATGCAAACACTTTCTCGAAATTTCGCTTATCAGATTCCATTGTCGAAGACACCCCTTTTTCTGAAGAATTCGCCATGATATATCTGATCCATACATAATATCATGAAAAATGGATACAAATTTTGGACTGTTACTTAGTAT